ACCGCTTCTACGAATAGCTCGTAATGCTGCATCTCTTCCCAGTCCAGGGCCTTTTATCCTTACTTCAGCTCGTTGCATACCTTGATCCACTACTGCTCGAATAGCATTTCCTGCTGCGGTTTGGGCAGCAAAAGGTGTTCCTCTTCTTGTACCCCTGAATCCACAAGTACCCGCGGAGGACCAAGAAATCACCCGACCCCGTACATCTGTAACGGTCACAATGGTATTGTTGAAACTTGCTTGAACATGAATAACTCCCTTTGGTATTCTACGTACATTTTTACGTGAACCACTACGTGTATTTTTACGTGAACCAATTCTTAATATAGGTTTTGCCATATTTTTTCATTTCACAAGAAATATATGGATATATCCATTTCATGTCAAAACGGACCTTTTTTTTTCCAGCTCCCTGGAAGTGCTTTTCCTTTACTTTATTTCCTTTAGTAAGATTATCCTTGTCTTTGTTTATGCCTCGGGTTGGAACAAATTACTATAATTCGTCCCCGCCTACGGATTAGTCGACACTTTTCACAAATTTTACGAACGGAAGCCCTTATTTTCATAGTTGTTATTCCTTAATTCTTTGAATATATTTATTGTTGGACGAAAAAAGGTTTCTTGATATTTTTGAATCTTGAATTGTATCTTCGTGAAAGGAATGGTGAAATTGAAAAAACCATTTACTCATTTGAATCCTTGTTAGGGAGCCTAGAAAATGGCTGTCCCCTGATTAACTTAATACCTAAGAACTTACTAAAATTTTTACTTTTTTCTCCTATAGGTATACCTATACAAAAATATGTCGAATCCTTTCAGAAGCATGACCTAAAATCAAACAAATCTTTAGTATCTAAAAAAATCGAGCCATGCCGTTCGGAAGTGATTCAGAACGAATTCATTAATTCATTTTTTTCTTTAATTTAAGTCGAGGTAAAACATCCGAAACTTTTTTAGCAGGGGATGGTATTACACAACCCCCCTTTTTCACAAATCGTAAGTTCCGGATATCCAATTTTTATATTTTTATATTAGAAGGATTACCATATATAACACAAAATTTCTCCGCCGATTCTTTTTAGTCGAGCTTCTCGGTCTGTCATTATACCTTGAGAAGTTGAAAGGATTACAATTCCTATTCCGCCTAAAATTCGTGGAATTCGTTGAGAGTTAGAATAGATTCGTAGACCCGGCCGACTTATTCTCTTTAAATTTAAAATCGTTTTATAGGATTCTTTCTTATTTCGTCTATGTCTTAGGGTTAAAATTAAAAAATATTGGTTGTTTTCGCGATGTTTCCTTACGTTTTCGATAAAACCCTCGCGTAAAAGTATTTTAACAATGCTTTCGGTGATGTTAGTCGATCCTATCCGAACCGTTCCTTTTCTATTCATGTCAGCATTTCGTATAGAGGTTATTATATCAGCAATAGTGTCTTTCCCCATGATAAGTTAAAATTCCTTATTGTTCTATAAATTTTGATATAATCAACATGTTCTTTTTCTTTTATTTATATATAGATATAGACGAATTATATATTAATATATGAATTTAATTATTAATATTTTATTATTAAGGGTATATGCGTGATACACAATCTATTAATTCATTTTATTTCAATACCATTTTTTTAATCCTATACTAACTATCGATACTTAGGTCTTATAATACCTCAGGAGCTAATGAAACAATTTTAGTAAAGTTTAATTGTCTCAATTCCCGTGGGATCGCCCCAAAAACTCGAGTTCCTTTTGGATTTCCTTCTTGATCAATGACAACTGCGGCATTGTCATCATATCGTATTATCGTCCCATTGTTACGTTTGAGTTCTTTACAAGTACGTACAATTACAGCTCTGATCACTTCTGATCTTTCTAGAGGAGTATTTGGTATTGCTTCCTTGATTACAGCAACAATAACGTCACCAATATGAGCATATCGGCGATTACTAGCTCCTATTATTCGAATACACATCAATTCTCGAGCCCCGCTGTTGTCTGCTACATTCAAATAGGTTTGTGGTTGAATCATATCATTTTTTTTATCTCTTCTTTTAATGCAAAGGACTAAGTAAAAAAATATTATTTGTCAAAAAAAGAAAACTGCTAATCTTTTTATCCTTAAATGTTATTTAGCTTTTTCATTCTATATTCCTAATTCAGAAATAATGAATTGGGTTTTTATAGGCATTTTTGATGCCGCTATTGAAATAGCTTTTCTGGCTATATTTTCGGGTACACCACCCATTTCATAAAGGATTTTACCTGGTTTAACCACAGCTACCCAATACTCCGGGGATCCTTTCCCAGAACCCATACGCGTTTCCGCAGGTCTTACTGTAACTGGTTTGTCTGGAAATATACGTACCCAAATTTTTCCACCACGTCGTACATTTCGTGTCATTGCTCGCCGCCCTGCTTCTATTTGTCTAGATGTGATCCAAGCGGGTTCAAGTGTTTGAAGAGCATAGCTACCAAAACAAATACGATTACCACGAGAAGATATTCCTTTTAGTCTTCCTCGATGTTGTTTACGAAATCTGGTTCTTTTTGGGTTATAGTTGATGGTTTTTTTTTTAATTAGAAATTCCATCTCTACTACAGAACTGAACGTGAGAGTTTCTTCTCATCCAGCTCCTCGCGAATAAAAGGACTAAAAAAGCTTGTATTTAAGATATAGATGTAGTTAATGATTAATTCTATTAATCATGGTATTTTTTGAAATTTCATCCGATCTCTTCTAAATTTTTGTATGTCTTTTTCGGAATGGAATCCAAGATGAATTCTATTTATTTAAAAATAACGTAATATCATCATCTCGAATGTCGTTTTTGTTAGAGTTAGAATATTCTAACAAATCCTTATTTTCTTTTATCTTGTTAATTTTTTTTTTATTTTATTACTTTTTTTTTTCAAATAAAAAAATTTCGCTGACGAATATTTACTCTTTCAATATCTATTTAAGTTTGATGTTTATCCCACGAGGTCTCAGAATAAAAATCAGAATAGATAATAAAGTTTCTGGTTTATTCCGCCATCCTGTCCAATGAATTACTAAGATTTGTTTTTCAAGAGAATCCTCTATATTCATGGGTTCCGTCGTTCCCATCGCTTCTTGATTAATCATTAGGCCCGAATTCTACAATGGAGCTCTTACATGAAATTTTGAATTTCATTTTTAAATTTGTTTTTGAGTCAATTTTCTCAGTTTTTATTGGCTCAAGGCTCTTAATTTTTGGTTTTCGGAACAGATTTATCTAATTATTATGAATGAATCTGTATTGATGCTTTATTACATTGCTTTTCTTACAGTGACCTCATAGACTTTCCAAATTGGAATCATATATCATTAATAGTCAATTTTTTCTCTCTTTCTTTCATCCTTCCATTTATCTGCATACTTTTCGATTACCTTTCATAACTTACTAATAATATTTCTTTATTCTTTTTTTTTTTTTATTCAGTTGCTACAATGATATGATCAGTCTATCATATCTTGACTGATTTTTTTGGATCCAGATAATGCGAAGCAATGAGTTGCTTAGGTTATTTATTAATGCTATAGTTATTAGTTGCTGTTATTAGGTAAGGTCTTTTTTCTTTTTTTTTTTTTATCTTAATCTAATGGAATCCTAAACCAACGAGTCACACACTAAGCATAGCAATTATATCAAAGGAGTTTTGATGGAAATTTTTATTCAACCTTATAGAATTGCTGATTTTATTCGTAAACACAAAAAAGAAGACTACAATTTTTTTTTTTTTCTGTCTGTATAGTGTTATATTACATAGTTTTAGTTTTTTAGCGTTGGATAAAATGTAAAGAAAAATAACGTTTTTTTATGCTTCGTCTACGAATATCCAAATTTTTATTCCTAAGACTCCATAAATAGTTCGAACTGTATAGGAACAATAATCAATTTTAGCTTCAATTGTTTGTAAAGGAACTCTGCCTTCTCTGATCCATTCAACACGTGCAATTTCTTTTCCGTCGATACGTCCTGCAATTTGTACTTGAATTCCTTTTGTATTCGCCTGTTCAGTTAATTCAATAGCTTTTTTCATTGCTTTTCGAAAAGAAACGCGATTTTTTAATTGTCCAGCTATAAATTCTGCAAGAATATTAGGATCCCCATACGGATTGGAAATTCTGGTAATAGCAATGTTGAGTTTTTTATTGACACAATTAAGTTCTTTTTGAACATTCATCTGTAATTCTTCGACTCTTCGGGGTTTATCTTCAATTAATAATTTAGGAAATCCCATATAGATTATGATCTGGATGAGGTCGATTCTTTTTTGAATTTCGATACGTGCAATTCCCTCCATACCAGAGGATATTCTTATATTTTTTTGGACATAATTTTTAATACAGTCTCGTATTTTTTTATCTTCTTCTAAACCTTCAGAATACTTTTTTGGTTGTGCAAACCAAAGAGAATGATGACTTTGGGTTGTACCAAGTCTGAAACCAAGTGGATTTATTTTTTGTCCCATAGGCCTCCACTACTATATGTATCATAACATGTTAGATTTCTGTTTTCATTGCTACATCCAGGTTTTTTTAAATACATTAAATATTCGTCATTTTGTTGATAGAAGGATATATCTTCCAATACGATAGTTATATGACAAGTGGATCTTTTTATGGGGTAACTCCGTCCTCGGGCACGAGGTTTTAATTTTTTCACTGTATTTCCTTGGTTCACTTCAGCTTTACTAATGACTAAATTGGTTTCTTTGAAACCTTTATTGTGACTAGCATTTGCTGCTGCAGAATAAACCAATTTAAAAATAGGATAACATCCTCGATAAGGCATAAGTTCTAATATCATAAGTGCTTCGTCGTAGGAACGTCCACGGATTTGATCAATTACTCTCCGTGCTTTGTGGGCAGACATAGATATATATTGTCCTAAAGCATATACGGAAGTATATGATTTCTTCTTTCTCTTCTTTATCATAAGGTTTACCTCTCACTAAAAAAAAAATCGATATTCG